ACATAAATCTAACATGTTATCATACATATAGTAGTGGAGGCCTATGGGACAAAAAATAAATCCACTTGGTTTCAGACTTGGTACAACCCAAAGTCATCATTCTCTTTGGTTTGCACAACCAAAAAAGTATTCTGAAGGTTTAGAAGAAGATAAAAAAATACGAGACTGTATTAAAAATTATGTTCAAAAAAATATAAGAATATCCTCTGGTATGGAGGGAATTGCACGTATCGAAATTCAAAAAAGAATCGATCTCATTCAGATCATAATCTATATGGGATTTCCTAAATTTTTAATTGAAGATAAACCCCGAAGAGTCGAAGAATTACAGATGAATGTTCAAAAAGAGCTTAATTGTGTCAATAGAAAACTAAACATTGCTATTACCCGAATTTCCAATCCGTATGGGCATCCTAATATTCTTGCAGAATTTATAGCTGGACAATTAAAAAATCGCGTTTCTTTTCGAAAAGCAATGAAAAAAGCTATTGAATTAACTGAACAGGCGAATACAAAAGGAATTCAAGTACAAATTGCAGGACGTATCGACGGAAAAGAAATTGCACGTGTTGAATGGATCAGAGAAGGCAGAGTTCCTTTACAAACAATTGAAGCTAAAATTGATTATTGTTCCTATACAGTTCGAACTATTTATGGGGTCTTAGGAATAAAAATTTGGATATTCGTAGATGAAGAATAAAAAAACTTTAATTGTCTTTACATTTTATCCAACGATAAAAAAACGAAAACTATGTAGTATTACACCATACAGTAATAAAAAAAATTGCAGTCTTCGTTTTTATGTTTAAGAAAAAAAATCAGCAATTCTATAAGGTTTAATAAAAATTTCCATCAAAACTCCTTTGATATAATTGCTATGCTTAGTGTGTGACTCGTTGGTTTAGGATTCGATTAGATTAAGATAAAAAAAAGAACTTACCTATAAGAGCAACTAATAACTATAGCATTAATAAATAACCTAAGCAACTCATTGCTTCGCATTATCTGGATCCAAAAAAATTAGTCAAGATATGATAGATATATCATATCATTGTAGCAACTGAAAAAAAAGAATAAAGAAATATGATTATAAGTTATGAAAGGTAATCAAAAAGTATGCGGATAAATGGAAGGATGAAAGAAAGAGAGAAAAAATGGAATATTAATGATATATGATTCCAATTTGGAAAGTCTATGAGGTCACTGTAAGAAAAGCAATGTAATAAAGCAGCAATACAGATTCATTCATAATAATTAGATAAATCTGTTCCGAAATCAAAAAATTAAGAGCCTTGAGCCAATAAAAACTGAGAAAATTGACTCAAAAACAAATTAAAAAATGAAATTCAAAATTTCATGTAAGAGCTCCATTGTAGAATTCGGGCCTAATGATTAATCAAGAAGCGATGGGAACGACGGAACCCATGAATAGAGAGGATTCTAGTAAAAAACAAATCTTAGTAATTCATTGGACAGGATGGCGGAATAAACCAGAAACTTTATTATCTATTCTGATTTTGATTCTGAGACCTCGTGGGATAAACATCAAACTTAATATAGATATTGAAAGAGTAAATATTCGCCGGCGAAAAATGGGTTTTTTTTATTTGAAAAAAAGTAATAAAATACGAAAAAAAAAAATGAAAAAGATAAAAGAAAATAAGGATTTGTTAGAATATTCTAACTCTAACAAAAACTACATTCGAAATTTGGATTCTATTTCGAAAAAGACATACACAAATTTAGAAGAGATAAGATGAAATTCAAAAAAATACCATGATTAATTAGGATTAATCATTACCTACATCTCTATCTTAATTAGTCCTTTTATTCGCGAGGAGCTGGATGAGAAGAAACTCTCACGTTCAGTTCTGTAGTAGAGATGGAATTTCGAATTTAGAAAAAACCCATCAACTATAACCCAAAAAGAACCAGATTTCGTAAACAACATCGAGGAAGACTAAAAGGAATATCTTCGCGTGGGAATCGTATTTGTTTTGGCAGATATGCTCTTCAAACACTTGAACCCGCTTGGATCACATCTAGACAAATAGAAGCAGGGCGACGAGCAATGACACGAAATGTACGACGTGGTGGAAAAATTTGGGTACGTATATTTCCAGACAAACCAATTACAGTAAGACCCGCGGAAACGCGTATGGGTTCTGGGAAAGGATCCCCAGAGTATTGGGTAGCTGTGGTTAAACCAGGTAAAATCCTTTATGAACTGGGTGGTGTACCCGAAAATATAGCCAGAAAAGCTATTTCAATAGCGGCATCAAAAATGCCTATAAAAACCCAATTCATTATTTCTGAATAGGAATATAGAATGAAAAAGCTAAATAACATTTAAGAATAAAAAGATTCTAAGTTTTCTTTTTTTGACAAACAATATTTTTTTACTTCGTCCTTTGCATTAAAAGAAGAGATACAAAAAAATGATATGATTCAACCACAAACCTATTTGAATGTAGCAGACAACAGCGGGGCTCGAGAATTGATGTGTATTCGAATAATAGGAGCTAGTAATCGCCGCTATGCTCATATTGGTGACGTTATTGTTGCTGTAATCAAGGAAGCAATACCGAATACTCCTTTAGAAAGATCAGAAGTGATCCGAGCTGTAATTGTACGTACTTGTAAAGAACTCAAACGTAACAATGGGACGATAATACGATATGATGACAATGCCGCAGTTGTCATTGATCAAGAAGGAAATCCAAAAGGAACTCGAGTTTTTGGGGCAATCCCCCGGGAATTGAGACAATTAAACTTTACTAAAATAGTTTCATTAGCTCCTGAGGTATTATAAGACCTAAATATCGATAATTAATATAGGATAGGATAAAAAAAAAGGTTTTGAAATAAAATGAATTCATAGATTGTGTATCACGTATATACCCTTAATAATTATATATTAATAATTGAATTCATATATTAATATATAATTCGTCTATATCTATATATAAATAAAAGAAAAAAAACATGTTGATTATATCAAAATTTATAGAACAATAAGGAATTTTAACTTATCATGGGGAAAGACACTATTGCTGATATAATAACCTCTATACGAAATGCTGACATGAATAGAAAAGGAACGGTTCGGATAGGATCGACTAACATCACTGAAAGCATTGTTAAAATACTTTTACGAGAGGGTTTTATCAAAAACGTAAGGAAACATCGCGAAAACAACAAATACTTTTTGATTTTAACCCTAAGACATAGACGAAATAAGAAAGAATCCTATAAAACGATTTTAAATTTAAAGAGAATAAGTCGACCGGGTCTACGAATCTATTCGAACTCTCAACGAATTCCACGAATTTTAGGCGGAATAGGAATTGTAATCCTTTCGACTTCTCAAGGTATAATGACAGACCGAGAAGCTCGACTAAAAAGAATCGGCGGAGAAATTCTGTTATATATATGGTAATCCTTCTAATATAAAAATTAGATATCCGGGACTTACCATTTGTGAAAAAAGGGGGTTGTGTAATACCACCCCTGCTAAAAAAGTTTAGAATATTTTATCTCAAATTAAATGAAAGAAAAAAAAGAAATTAATGAAAGTTTTCTTTCTAAATCATTTCCGAACGGCATGGTTCAATTTTGTTTAGATACTAACGATTTGTTTGATTTTAGGTCATGCTTCTGAAAGGATTCGACATATTTTTGTAATTTTTTTATAGGTATACCTATAGGATAAAAGGGTAAAAATTTGAGTAAGTTCTTAGGTATTAAGTTAATCAGAGGACAGCCATTTTCTAGACTCCATAACAAGGATTCAAATGAGTAAGTGGTTTTTTCAATTTCAACATTCCTTTCACGAAGATACAATTCAAGATTCAAAAATATCAAGAAACCTTTTTTTCGCCCAACAATAAGTATATTCAGAGAATTAAGGAATAACAACTATGAAAATAAGGGCTTCCGTTCGTAAAATTTGTGAAAAGTGTCGACTAATCCGTAGGAGGGGACGAATTATAGTAATTTGTTCCAACCCGAGGCATAAACAAAGACAAGGATAATCTTACTAAAGGCAATAAAGAAAAGGAAAAGGCCCTTCCAAGGAGCTGGCAAAAAAAAGTCCGTTTTGACATGAAATGGATATATCCATATATTTCTTGTGAAATGAAAAAATATGGCAAAACCTATATTAAAAATTGGTTCACGTAAAAATACACGTAGTAGTTCACGTAAAAATGTACGTCGAATACCAAAGGGCGTTATTCATGTTCAAGCAAGTTTCAACAATACCATTGTGACCGTTACAGATGTACGGGGTCGGGTGATTTCTTGGTCCTCCGCGGGTACTTGTGGATTCAGGGGTACAAGAAGAGGAACACCTTTTGCTGCTCAAACCGCAGCAGGAAATGCTATTCGAGCAGTAGTGGATCAAGGTATGCAACGAGCTGAAGTAAGGATAAAAGGTCCTGGACTGGGAAGAGATGCAGCATTACGAGCTATTCGTAGAAGCGGTATACTTTTAAGTTTCGTACGAGATGTAACCCCTATGCCACACAATGGTTGTAGACCCCCTAAAAAAAGACGTGTATAGAACTAAATAAAGGCTGAAAGGGTTTCAAGAGAAATAAACGATTCAATGATCTGATCAAATAAAATTACTATGGTTCGAGAGAAAGTCAAAGTATCTACTCGGACACTACAGTGGAAGTGTGTTGAATCAAGAAGAGACAGTAAGCGTCTTTATTATGGACGCTTTATTCTGTCTCCACTTATGAAAGGTCAAGCCGACACAATAGGCATTGCGATGCGAAGAGCTTTACTTGGCGAAATAGAAGGAACATGTATTACACGCGCAAAATCTGAGAACATACCACATGACTATTCTAACATAGTAGGTATTCAAGAATCAGTACATGAAATTTTAATGAATTTGAATGAAATTGTATTAAGAAGTAATCTATATGGAACGCGCAACGCGCTTATTTGTGCCCAAGGTCCTGGATATATAACTGCTCGAGACATCATTT